CTTGAGTATGCTAAAAAATTTTTCTTTATTTCTGGTGGAATTTTCTTGGTTATTATTTGTTTCTAATGATGATCTATAAATATAGTAGTTATTTTTTGTTTCTAATGATGATCTATAAATATAGTAGTTATTTTTAGTTTCAGAATGAATATATTTATATGATAAAAGATCATATCTATAGTTTTTTTTTAAATTCTCCTCTTTATTTGGTAATAAATAGACTTTCGAATTTTGTTTTTTTTTTGAATCAAGTAATTGGTCTTTTTCAGAGGAATACCATTTGTTTAAATCTTTATTTTGAGACGGATGGCATTGGTTGATTCTATTTCGCCATTTTTTGGGGATTAATCTAGACGATGTAATCTGAGATAAATCGTATTGATAATGACCTCTTAACCAGTTTTTCCATGGATTCATTCCATAATTTGGAAGTTTATTATGTCTTAATTCGGAATGAAATATTCCTTGTCTTCCAAAAAAATCCTTTATTTCAGTCTTAAGAAAAAAAGACGGTCCATTATATTGAAGAATAGATCTTAACTTATTGAAGTTAATAATCTGCGTTTGTGATAATTTGAAAAATACATATTTTTGTGACAAGTAAGATAAATCAAAAAAAATATCTGACTTCCGCTTACTATTTCTAAGATTATCAAAAGCCCTTTTTATAGTCATAGACAAAATAAAGTCAATTTTATTTTGTTTTGTTTTATTACTCCTTTCTTGATTTGTTTCATTATTGTTAATGTATTTATCATTATCAAGAATTTTTTTTGTTGATTCGATAAAAAGTTGTAGAGGGATTCTGCGCATATTAATGATACATAGAAAGATATCTATGTATATTTTTTCAATGAAAAATTTAACTAATAATTCAATATTTTTTATTTTTAATATTTTCAAAATTTTTGGGGATGATTCTGCATTATTATTTTTCTTTTTTTTGATTCCTGGCGTTACTTTTTTTTTATTTTTTTTCATTATTTCTATTTCATTTCTGATTGTGTTTCTTCTATCAATCCTATGTTTCATTTCTTCTTCTGCCTGTGAATAATTTGTCCAACCTGTAGATCGAATTTGACTAAGTGATTCATGAATTATCTGATTGCTGATTATGGAATCCTTTTCTGTTTGAGTTTCACTTGATTCATATATTTCTCTCGGTATAAATAATGGAATTTTATTTCCTTTTAAAAGTTCTTTTATTATTTGTTTTATAAATAAAAATGCTTTTGCTTCTTTCTTTTTTATTTTTTTTAAAATTCTTCGAACTCTAAAATTTAATTTTCTGATTTCGACTTTATAGTCTATATCTTTAAAAATGGGTTCAAAAAAGGAAGGTGTTTTTCTAGGAGGACCAAAAGGATGTTCCGTTTCCATTCCCAAAATTGTTAAAAAACAAGAATCAAAATCCTCTTGTTTCTTTAGATCTCTATCAGAATCATAGAGTCCTAGCTTAGATCTGTGCCAAGGTTTCAAATGAAAAGGATATAGGATTTTTATCTGAAAACCTCCTCTTAACCAATTTTTAGGAAATTTTGTTTTGGAGAATTGAAGACCATTAGAGCTGCATTTTAGATAAATTTCTCTATTCCAATCTTGGAAATCCTCATACCATTCCGGAGATTGCCGTAATAAAATACGGACAATATTCTTAGCTATTATCAATAAAGGTAATTTAATATATTTTCTAAAAGTTGATTGAGCTAGTAACAGAATACCTCTTGTTTTGTGTCCATGTGGAATGTTCTCCCAGAATTCCATTACGTCTTCCTGATTGTTTCTTTTTGGGGGGGATTGTTTATTTAAAATTTCGAATTCTGACTTTTTACCCAACCGATCTTTAATATTAAAAAAAAGTTTGATTAGGTCGGATATAGGAAAAGGAAAATCTTGCTTTTTTTCCAAAAAAAGCGGGGAATGAGGATTTCCTTGATACGGTCCCCAAATAACCAATTTACGCCTTTGAGCGCGCATAGATCCTTTGATTACGGATCGACGAAAATCTGGTTCTTCCAAATAACTTATAAAACCCAAATCTTTATTAAATTTTTTATCAATATTAGAATTATTTAAATTAGACTTCTTCAAAGTTTCTAAAGTTCGTGTCGAACGATTTAAAAAATCTATATGTTTAAATTTTCTTGTTCGAAGCTGGTGTCCCAGCCCTTGTATTATGCCTTGTTCTTTTCGTCGTTTTTTAAAATTTTGGTGTAACTCGTTGATTAATTTGTATGACCATCGAAGGGGTTTTTTACGGATTTCGTTTATTCCACTAGATTTTTTTTTACCTCTAAGGTTAGCTATAAGTGCGTTCAATAAAAAAATTAACCGATTATTTGAATCAATTTTGGCTTGCAATTGGTTTTTTTCTGATTTTTCTATTTTCTGTTCATATTCTCGAGAATTAGGATAGGGAGGAAGGATATAATGAATTTTATTTAGTTCATCTGTGCAATTTTCTATCGAAATTTTAGTTATGATTGAAGATGAAAACAAT